TATGCTGCTAAAGAAAAAAAAAACAGAAGTACGCGCTTTAGGCCGACATATATCTGTATCTGCTGACAAAGCAAGAAGAGTAATTGATCAAATTCGCGGACGTTCCTATGAGGAAACCCTTATGATACTAGAACTCATGCCCTATAAAGCATGTTATCCCATTTTCAAGTTAGTTTATTCTGCAGCAGCAAATGCTAGTTACACTATGGGCTCCGCCGAAGACAATTTAATAATTATTAAAGCTGAAGTTAACGAGGGTACTGTTGTGAAAAAATTAAAACCTCGTGCTCGAGGACGTAGTTATGCGATAAAAAAAGCTACCTGTCATATAACTATTGTAGTGAAAGATATATCTTTAGATATATATGAAGATATATCTTTCTATTCGTTAAAAAAACCTAGATGGAAAAAGACAAGTATGGTATATCGCGATATATATAATAGTGAGGTAGTATGGGACAAAAAATAAATCCACTTGGTTTCCGACTTGGTATAACCCAAAAGCATCATTCCCTTTGGTTTGCAAAACCAAAAAATTATTCCGAAGACCTACAAGAAGATCAAAAAATAAGAGACTTTATTAAAAATTATATTCAAAAGAATATGAGAATATCCTCTGGAACCGAGGGAATTTCGCATATAGAGATTCAAAAAAGAATCGATTTGATCCAGGTCATAATCTTTATGGGATTCCCAAAGTTATTAATAGAAAGTAGACCGCGAGGGGTCGAAGAATTACAGATGAATCTACAAAAAAAATTTCATTATGTGAACCGAAAACTTAACATTGCTATCACAAGAATTTCAAAACCTTATGGAAACCCTAATATTCTTGCAGAATTTATAGCCGGACAATTAAAGAATCGAGTTTCATTTCGAAAAGCAATGAAAAAGGCTATTGAATTAACTGAACAAGCGGATACAAAAGGAATTCAAGTACAAATTGCAGGGCGTATCGACGGAAAAGAAATCGCCCGTGTCGAATGGATCAGAGAAGGCAGGGTTCCCCTACAAACCATTCGAGCGAAAATAGATTATTGTTCCTATACAGTTCGAACTATCTATGGGGTCTTGGGCATCAAAATTTGGATTTTTATAGACAAGGAAGAGGAATAAGAAAACTTTCATCGTTTTTTCCTTCTATCGGTTGATAGAAGGAAAAAGGGGAAACTCATTCATTCTTTTTCCTACCAATCAAACTAATTCTATAGGGTTGAATAAAAATTCAATTGACCTTGTGATATAATTGCTATGCTTAGTGTGTGACTCGTTGGTTTTTTTTTAGGGTTAGGGTTACAAAAGACCGGCCCGATAGTGTGAAAACCAATTCATCACTTCATATTATCTAGATCTAAAGAACCAGTCAAAATATGTTAAATCAGTCATATCTTTGTAGCAACTGAAATAATTAAACATTAACTTTTTTAAAGAAAAATTACAGAAGAAAGGTGTGGATAAATGGAAGGATGAGAGAAAGAGAGAAAAAGAATATCAATGATATACAATTCCAATATGTAAGGTCTATGAGTCATCTCATAAAAGACAGTGTAATAAAGCATCAATACTAATTGATTCATACATAATGAAATATGAATTTCTTATAGAAGAAAAGAAAAAACTCAAGAGCTTTGAGTCAATAAAGACTAAGAAGGTTGACTCAAGAATAAATTGGATTATGAGCTCCATTGTAGAATTCTGACCTAATCATCTAGTACGAAGTGGTGGAAACGAAGGAACCTGTGAATGCAAAAGATTTTATTTAAATATTAAATAAACGAATCTTAATGATTCACTACTTAGGATGGCGAAATAAACCGGAAATAAATTCATCTATTTTGAAAAGTGACGAACAAGTGCTAGGACTGAAATAGAGATTGCAAGAGTAAATATTCGCCCGCGAAAACCTTCTTTTTTTTTTTGAATTGGTAAACTCGGATAAAAGACAATAAAGATTTATTAGGACATTCGAAAAAAATAAAATTTTTTCTAAAATAAAAATGTTCTAATAGCTATTCAAATTAATTGAAATTCAATTTGGAATCCTTTTATTCGCGAGGAGCTGGATGAGAAGAAACTCTCACGTCCAGCTCTGTAGTAGAGATGGCATTCCGAAACAACCATCAACTATAACCCCAAAAGAACTAGATTCCGTAAACAACACAGAGGAAGAATGAAGGGAATATCTTATCGAGGTAATCATATTTGTTTCGGTAAATATGCTCTTCAAGCACTTGAACCCGCTTGGATCACATCGAGACAAATCGAAGCAGGTCGCCGGGCAATGACACGAAATGCACGCCGTGGTGGAAAAATATGGGTCCGTCTCTTTCCAGACAAACCAGTTACAGTAAGACCTGCTGAAACACGTATGGGTTCGGGGAAAGGATCCCCTGAATATTGGGTAGCTGTTGTTAAACCGGGGCGAATACTATATGAAATGGGTGGAGTAACCGAAAATATAGCTAAAAGGGCTATTTTAATAGCAGCATCCAAAATGCCTATACGAACTCAATTTATTATTTCGGGATAAAAATGTAGAACGTAGAGAAATGAGTCTTGGGGATGAAACAAAATCGCCTATTTCTTTTTTAGACTTAGACAAATAATATTTCTTTTATTTTCTTCATCCTTTGCATTGGAAGAATAGATTCAAAAATTTATATGATTCAACCTCAGACCTATTTAAATGTAGCGGATAACAGCGGGGCTCGAAAATTGATGTGTATTCGAATCATAGGAGCTAGTAATCGCCGATATGCTCATATTGGTGACGTTATTGTTGCTGTGATCAAAGAAGCCGTACCAAATATGCCCCTAGAAAAATCAGAAGTAGTCAGAGCTGTAATTGTTCGTACCTGTAAAGAACTTAAACGTGACAGCGGTATGATAATACGATATGATGACAATGCTGCAGTTGTGATTGATCAAGAAGGAAATCCAAAAGGAACTCGCATTTTTGGGGCAATCCCCCGCGAATTGAGACAATTAAATTTTACTAAAATAGTTTCATTAGCTCCCGAAGTATTATAAAATAAAAAAAAAAAGAGATCTGCATTTTTGGGGTATTTGAAGGGAAATAGATTAAGAACTAGATTAATTCGTAGCTTGTGTTTTGCGCATATACCTTGAAAAATTTATATTCATAAACCAATAATAAAAAAAAAAGAAAAACATGTTAATTATATCCAATTTGGGGACGACAAAAGTTTTAATTCATCATGGGTAGAGACACTATTGCTGAGATAATAACCTCTATACGAAATGCTGATATGGATAGAAAAAGAGTTGTTCGCATAGCATCTACTAATATTACCGAAAATATTGTTAAAATACTTTTCCGAGAGGGTTTTATCGAAAACGTCAGAAAACATCGAGAAAAAAACAAAAATTTTTTGGTTTTAACCCTGCGACATAGCAGGAATAGGAAAAGACCCTATAGAAATTTTTTAAATTTAAAACGGATCAGCCGACCCGGTCTACGAATCTATTCTAACTCTCAACGAATTCCTAGAATTTTAGGTGGAATGGGTATTGTAATTCTTTCCACTTCTCGGGGTATAATGACAGATCGGGAAGCTCGACTAGAAGGAATCGGCGGAGAAATTTTATGTTATATATGGTAATCCATTTCATATCCAAATGAAATCCGAAACCTCTTCCTATTTGAGAAATATAAAAAGAAAGGGGGGTGAGTTGTCTAATATCGTTTCTCCTCCATTAGTTGATACCTCAGGGAGGCTTTACCTGGAATGAAAGAACAAAAATGGAATCATGAAGGTTTAATTACTGAATCGCTTCCCAATGGCATGTTCCGGGTTCGGTTAGATAATGAGGATCTGATTCTAGGTTATGTTTCGGGAAAGATCCGACGTAGTTTTATACGGATACTACCCGGGGATAAAGTCAAAATTGAAGTAAGTCGTTATGATTCAAGCAGAGGACGTATAATTTATCGACTCCGAAACAAGGATTCAAAAGATTAGGTGATTTTTATTCAATACGATTCGAGATTAAAAATTTCAAGAAACTTATTTTCTACCAAGAAGTAGATTCAGAATTAAGATAAGGAATGAAAAATATGAAAATAAGAGCTTCCGTTCGTAAAATTTGTGAAAAATGTCGACTAATTCGTAGACGGGGGCGCATTAGAGTAATTTGTTCCAACCCGAGACATAAACAAAGACAAGGATAAAGGGATAATCAGACTCACTAAAGGACTCAGCGTACAAATAAAGAATCTGTTTTGACATGAAATGGATAGATCCATATATTTCTGACTCATATTTATGAGATGATACAATATGGCAAAAGCTATACCGAGAACTGGTTTACGTAGAAATGTACGTATTGGTGCACGTAAAAGTGCACGTAAAATACCAAAGGGAGTTATTCATGTTCAAGCAAGTTTTAATAATACCATTGTCACAGTTACAGATGTACGAGGTCGGGTGGTTTCCTGGTCCTCGGCCGGTACTTGTGGATTCAATGGTACGCGAAGAGGGACACCCTTTGCCGCTCAAACTGCAGCAGCAAATGCTATTCGTACAGTAGTAGATCAGGGTATGCAACGAGCAGAAGTCATGATAAAAGGTCCCGGTCTCGGAAGAGACGCCGCATTACGAGCTATTCGTAGAAGTGGTATCCTATTAACTTTTGTACGGGATGTAACCCCTATGCCACATAATGGCTGTAGACCTCCGAAAAAAAGACGTGTGTAGAAATAAACAGTGAATCAATTTCAAGAGAAACAAGAGAAATAAATAATTCAATCAAAAAAAATATTATTACTATGGTTCGAGAGAAAGTAACAGTATCTACTCGGACACTACAGTGGAAGTGTGTTGAATCAAGAACAGACAGTAAACGTCTTTATTATGGTCGATTTATTCTGGCTCCACTTATGAAAGGACAAGCCGACATAATAGGGATTGCGATGCGAAGAGCTTTGCTTGGAGAAATAGAAGGAACATGTATCACACGTGTAAAATCCGAGAATGTCT